ATTTATTTTCTTTAGTTATTCACTAGAGCAATTATGTCTGGAAGTCGATCCAGGGCAAGTGTTCGGATCTATTATGACATATCCAGTAGGCGCTCAACGGACCTTTTGAATCTTTTTTAATCTTATAAAACCCTTTACGGGCTTAAAATTTGTCAAAAACCCTGTTTTTGTACAACCTTAGTGTATTCATATCTCAATTAGAAGTCCCGAAATGAAGCTGCTACTTTAATGGCGTATATAGAACATATTACTTTATTCCAAGCAGTCATTAGTCATTACTAGGATAAGAGACATTCCTGCGAGGGGTCTCTTTTATTAATTTGAATAGAATAGAAGAAAAATACATTTTCTACCGTATCCCTGTATCGTTTATCCTTACGAAATCCCAGACGAAATAGAACGATCTTAGAAAGGATATAATGAAATTCCTTGATTGTTTCTTACCAGATAAATGATCCCTTTTATATTCCACTGATAGGGCTAACAGACAATTAATTTTTAATTATACCAAACGAAAATAGATATCGAAATTCTAAAGAAATAAAATTCTAAATAAATAAACAGAGAATTTCTTATTCGAAACGTCCCGTGATCTTCAACCAATTCTGCGCTTGAATATAATTACCAGGAGTAAGCGCAATAGCTTGTTTCCAATACTCGGCAGCTTGATTGAACCAAGCCTCCGCAATTTCAGAATCTCCCTGTCGAACGGCCTGTTCCCCCCGGTCGGAATAGGTGGTTCAATTCCTTTCCTTAGAACCGTACTTGAGAGTTTCCCGCCTCATACGGCTCGGCAATCAATTCTTTTGGTGTCCCGGGTTTTTGAATCTAGTATATCGAATTGAATGAGATTTCTCATAGATCGATCTTTATCTTTATTCTTTTTTTGGGGGGGTTAACCAAAAGAGGTTAATTCCATGAGCATGAGTTTCAAACTTGACTTTTGATTAAATTAATAATCAGCTTTGCTTTCATTTTATCTTTTCTCCCACCGTCAGAAGAATAACATAGAAGCATTTCCACTATAGTTATAATTTTCTGAAAGGTATCTATCTCGGTTTCATATAAAAATTGATATAGAATCTTTGAAAAAGCCCTTTCTTCCTAAGAAAGAAAAGGCTTACTGTCTTTGGGATCTGATGCTACACCGCTGCTCAATACCTTAGGGGATCGACTTTATTACATAAGTGGATTCCTTACTTTTATCTCATATCATGACATAAATAAGCAGTTCTTATTGGATCGGCATCGGCCCAAAACCTCGCGAATTGATCTTTACGGTGCTTCCTCTATCAATTGGATCCTTTATCCATAGAATAAACTATCTAGGCATATCGATTTCTTCATATTTCGACTTCTATGAAGTTTCTTTCTTTGCTACAGCTGATAAAAATCGTTTTTGCACGATGCATATGTAGAAAGCCTATTTTTTTTTCTAGTATTTATTAGTGTATTTGCTCTTTACCCCCCCTCCTTTTTTTTCTTTTACTTTTTTCTTTCTATAGTAGAGATAGTCGCACGTAATGACAGATCACAGCCATATTATTAAAAGCTTGTGGTAAGAACGGATTTCGTTCTAGTGCCCGAAAATAATATTCTAAAGCTTTTGTATGTTCTCCGTTACTTGTGTGGATAAGGCCTATGTTATAGAGTATATAGCTTCGATCGTAAGGATCAATTTCTAGTCGCATAGCTTCATAATAATTCTGTAAAGCTTCCGCATAATTGCCTTCAGATTGAGCTGACATCCGTTACGGTCGTCATTCGATTCAAAGAATTCTCCGTTTCAAAACCGTACATGAGATGAAAATCTCATACGGCTCCTCCTTTATGTGCATTATGAGAATAATCCATGAAATCAAAAAAGATTGAAATATTCTCATTATGAACTAAGTGGGGCTAATGTTTTTACAAGAAATCTCTAGCCAACCTTCCTGCAAAAGCTTTTTTCTTAATATCACGCGTGTTGGTACTAGATAAAACCGGAAACTCCAACAATTTCTTTGTTCTCAACGCCCCTTAATTTACAGGAATTAATCACTTCAACAGTCTTCGATGGTTATACGGGTATCCACAGTACGAACGAGATGGATGTTTGTTATCCCAACCATTCTTCTTCGTCCCGATCCCGCTAAGGAAAGGGGGCAGTTTATAACAAAGTTTTCGTGTTGCTGATTCCTAGACGTAGCGCCTCTTCCCCTATGCCGCCTATAGGTACTGGTGTAGTAGGGTTGACTTGCAATACAGAACCCATAGGTGTAACCTTTCGCTCAATACTAGAATCGACAATTGAAGCATCTGAGGCTGCATTAATCGGGGATACACGACAGAAGGAATGGTTTTATCTATAAACTTCACCTTCAACAAGCGTAGATTTTTTCAATAATCTTTTTTTTTTTTTCTATCCCGAATTGTCTTTCTTTCTTCTAAGACCGAAAGGGGTAAATAAAAAACTAATCAAATCGCACCATCTCGGTAATAGGTAAATGCCTCTTTTTCT